TTTTCCACATCGTAATTTTCTTGTATTTCTCTATTTATATAGAACTTTCTTGTCATTTCTTGTTTTTAGTCTCATATAATCAAGGAAGGGTATACATCTAAAATCCAGTCGAATTTCACCTATAAAAGAAAGATTCCTATTTCTTAGTAATGTATAGAAAGAAGGGGTCATCTTTTTTAGGGATAGGAAAATATCCTCTATATGGTTCATTCTATATATTCTATATATAATATTGATTTTGTTTTTTTAATTAGGAATTCCGCCTAACCAAAAGAAATACAAAGGATCTTGGGCAAGAGTATCTGATCATATATGTATTTCAATACGGAAGGAGGATTTTCAATGCGGGATATAAAAACATATCTCTCTGTAGCACCCGTGCTAAGCACTCTATGGTTTGGGGCTTTAGCAGGTTTATTGATAGAAATCAATCGTTTATTCCCAGATGCTTTGTCATTCCCTTTTTTTTCATTCTAGTTATTCCTATGCGAGAGATAGAATTCTTCGTGACATGACTAAAATTTTCCCTTTTTGAATTCTTTTTTAGTATATGAAGCAAAAAGAAAGAAAAGATGGATAAGGATTGTATTCTTTAATTATTTCCCTATGTTTGTTTTATTACTTAATTTACATTTACGAATTTCCAAAATTTTTTATTCTATTGGATTGGATTCGTTAGAGAATTCGAAGAAGAAGAACAAAATCTTTAGAAATCTAATTTTTAGTTAGGAATTTCTATAGATTTTATTCTTCTTCTTTGTATCCAAAATGGAAGAATAAAAGAATAGGTATAAGAATTAAGTTAAGTCGATCCAAAAAGGAAAGGAGGTTCATGGCCAAGGGCAAAGATGTTAGAATCCGAGTTATTTTGGAATGTATTAGTTGTGTTCGAAAGGGTACCAATAAGGAATCGACGGGGATTTCTAGATATAGTACTCAAAAGAATCGCCACAATACACCCCGACAATTAGAATTAAGAAAATTTTGTCGTTATTGTCGCAAGCATACGACTCATAATGAAATAAAGAAATAGGAGTATCGCGTGTTCGTTTTTTCCAAAGAACAGAAAGAGTAAGAACTTCTTATTAAATAAGAACATAGATAGAATACAAAATAAAAATCAACTCATCCGATTTTAGGTAGATATTATTTCATATGTATAGAGGTTTTTTTATTTTTATTTTATATAGTATATGAATCAAATAATATATGGACCAAAGAAAGACTACTTCTTCTGGATTCCAAATTAATAAAATAAAGAAATCCATTTTTTTATTTTTTCAAATTTATAAATAACGAATAAATCATGTATATATCTAAACAACCTTTTCATAAATCTAAGCAACCCTTTCGTAAATCCAAACAACCTTTTCATAAATCAAAGCAAACTTTTCGTAAATTCAAACAACCTTTTCGTAAATCCAAACAACCTTTTCGTAGGCGTTCTCGAATAGGCCCGGGGGATCGAATTGATTATAGAAACATGAGTTTAATTAATCGATTTATTAGTGAACAAGGAAAAATATTATCCAGACGAATAAATAGATTAACCTTGAAACAACAACGATTAATTACTCTTGCTATAAAACAGGCTCGTATTTTATCTTTCTTACCATTTCGTAACTATGAGAATGAGAAGCAATTTCAAGCCCAGTCAATTTCAATAATTACTGGTCCTAGACACAGAAAAAATAGACATATTCCTCAATTAACACAAAAGTTCAATTCCAATCAAAACTTAAGAAACTCCAACCAGAATTTAAGAAACAACAATCGAAACTTAAGTTCCGATTGTTGATGTTTTATTCGAAAGGGTCGGACTCATATATAAAGAAAGTAATCCTGTTTTGATTCTTGGGTTTGTTATAAGAAAGAAACATGGGAAAAAAGAAATAGTTTTTTTATTTATTGCAACATGCTCGTCGATTCCTATCACTTAATCTTAATTTATTGTATCTTCCCGGAGTTCCCTCTCCGGGAATTCGGGTTTAATTATTCCTGTATATTACTTTTTTATCCTTTAATTGATGGTCTTTATTTTATTGGCAATCGTGTAAAGATTATTTGGATTTGATACAGCTACTTGTGCAAGCATTTTACGATTAAGAATTAACTCCTTCTTGTACAGATTGTGTATTAATTTACTATAACTATCGAATACGCTATATACCCGTGTTGCTGCGTTTATCCGAGTGATCCACAAACGACGAAAATCCCTCTTTTGCCTGCCTCTATCTCGATGAGAAGAAACAAAAGCTCTTCTTACTTGTTGAGTAATCATTCGATTAAGTCTTAAATGAGCCCCTCTAAAGTTTGAGGCAAATGAACGCATTTTTGTTCGTCGTCTCCGAGCTATATATCCTCGCGGAACTCTGGTCATTGAATCAAATTAACCTTAATAAATAACTAATGATTTCTCTTCTTTTAATCCTCCTTTTTCCCATTAATAACAAAACGGATTATTCCGATATATAAAGTATGAATTCCAATGGCTTTTGCTACTCTAACCTTCCCAACCACGATTTTTTATTCTATTCTCTTAAGTTATTTCGCATAGAAATAACAAATTCTAACGATACTAAAAAAACAGTGGGTTCCATCGTTTCTACGGTTCCCTTTTAAACGGTGAGGCCCTCTCTATACACCGGAGCCCCTTCTTTCATTTTTCATTTCATCAAAAGGTATTGTGAACTTGTATAGTTCACATTCTTTGGCTCTACCCATCCATTATAGAGTAAATAGCTCTTTTCACAATAAGAGTTATTCATACAGTGACGGTATTTAATTATGAAAGTTGGCTAAGTAGCTGACCCTTTAGTCCGTTCTTTTAAGATAAAGGAGCATAAGCCTTTTTCTTTTTATTACTATTTCCTCCGCTTAATGGATAACCATTTGCTACCAACGGGGGAATTGCTTCTTCCAATTCAAATCTAGATGGTTGGATTTGCACCAAAGGAAACCGTAAATTCCATATACCGTAGAAATCTAGGATAGAGCTTCTCTATCCTATTCATTGGTACCGATCATGGATACTTCAAAAATTTTCTTATTTGTTTGAACTCATGATCTGAACGAGTCGCACATACACCCTAGCACATGTTCCTCGACGCTGAGGACATCCCTTAAGCGCGGCCGATTTTCTAGCATTTCGTATTGGCTGTCTTGCATTTCTAATAAGTTGTTTAACCGTTGGCATGTCGTATGTATATAGAAAAAATGGATTGGTTTAGATCGATCTTAACCTGATGATTCATCATCATGAAGTATTTCTATTTTCTATAAAATAGCATAAAACCCGAATTTGGGTTTGAAATAAATTTACAAGAAATCCAGCCACTACCAATCCTTAAACATTTCTGGAAACCACACTGGATCAGTATCGCAGTGCTCGTCAATCATTTCATCCCCTACAATATCGACAAGTCCATAAGCTTTGGCTTCGTCTGCTGACATAAAAACATCCCTTTCCATGTCTTCGGATACAACCCAAAAGGGCTTGCCCGTTCTTAGTGCATAAACCCTTGTGATCATTTCGCGAACTTTGTGTAACTCTTCCACTTCTAGTAAAAATTCCGGCGTCCTTGCTCGATAATAAGCACTAGCAGGTTGGTGAAGCATAATCCTAGCGTGAGGGAATGCTATACGCTTCGTGGGTTCTCCTCCAAGCAGAATGAAGGAGGCCATGGACGCGGCTATTCCGAGGCATATTGTATATATATCTGGTGTCACCGTTTGCATCGTATCAAAAATAGCCATTCCCGAGATTAGCCACCCCCCAGGGGAGTTTATAAACAAAAAAATATCGCTAATTTCATCTTCTATACTGAGATATACCATCAGACCCGTAATATGATTCGTGATCTCGCAACGAATCTCTTGACCTAAAAAAAGTGTCCTTTCTCGATACATAACATTGTATAAGTCAACCCAAGTCGCTTCTTCATCTCCGGGAATACGGTAAGGTACTTTTGGAACACCAATGGGCATATTATATTAGATTAATATTATTAAATTTAAGTAAGAAAACTACACTTTAATATGGAAACGTAAGAATGGAAGAGAAAGAAAGAATCCGCAGTTTATTATCTTCATTTTTTTCTTATTCTATTCTATAAGAATACTATGGATTCTATGAATCCATAGATTGACAGATTATACATATAAGGAAGGTAAGACAGATTGAATAAAGAAAAAGGAATCCGTGATTCGAAATGATAAACAAAGAGGGATTAAGGATCTATTCTTCCTTTTTCCAAATAGCCCAAGTTACCCATTGCATATTGGCACTTATCGAGTATAGAATAGATCTGCTTCTCTTTCTTCTTACAAACGGAATTGGCTTGTTATTTTTAATGGAATGAAATAAATATTCAGGCTTTCTGACATAGAATCCCCTAGAAGGGTTAGGTACATAGGATATGTATGGATAGTCTTTTCCAATGCGATAAAATAAAGCGACATCGTGTCTATTTTTCTTTGCTAAAGGGGTATTTCCATGGGTTTGCCTTGGTATCGTGTTCATACTGTCGTATTGAATGATCCGGGTCGATTGCTTTCGGTGCATATAATGCACACAGCTCTAGTTTCTGGTTGGGCTGGCTCGATGGCTTTATACGAATTAGCGGTTTTTGATCCCTCTGATCCTGTTCTGGATCCAATGTGGAGACAAGGTATGTTCGTCATCCCCTTCATGACTCGTTTAGGAATAACCAATTCGTGGGGTGGTTGGAGTATTTCAGGAGGAACTGTAACGAATCCGGGTATTTGGAGTTATGAAGGTGTGGCGGGTGCCCATATTGTGTTTTCTGGCTTGTGTTTCTTGGCAGCTATCTGGCATTGGGTATATTGGGACCTAGAAATATTCTGTGATGAGCGGACGGGAAAACCTTCTTTGGATTTGCCCAAGATCTTTGGAATTCATTTATTTCTTGCAGGGGTGGCTTGTTTTGGCTTTGGTGCATTTCATGTAACGGGTTTATATGGCCCTGGGATATGGGTGTCTGATCCTTACGGACTAACTGGAAAAGTACAAGCTGTAAATCCTGCGTGGGGTGCGGAAGGTTTTGATCCTTTCGTTCCGGGAGGAATAGCTTCGCATCATATTGCTGCAGGTACATTGGGCATATTAGCGGGCCTATTCCATCTTAGTGTCCGTCCGCCTCAACGTCTATACAAAGGATTGCGTATGGGCAATATTGAAACTGTACTTTCCAGTAGTATCGCTGCTGTTTTTTTTGCTGCTTTCGTAGTTGCCGGAACTATGTGGTATGGATCGGCAACTACCCCAATCGAATTATTTGGGCCTACTCGTTATCAGTGGGATCAGGGATACTTTCAGCAAGAAATATATCGAAGAGTTAGCGATGGGTTAGCCGAAAATCTTAGTTTATCAGAAGCTTGGTCTAAAATTCCCGAAAAATTAGCCTTTTATGATTATATTGGTAATAATCCGGCAAAGGGGGGATTATTCAGAGCAGGCTCAATGGACAATGGAGATGGAATAGCTGTTGGATGGTTAGGACATCCCGTCTTTAGAGATAAACAAGGACGCGAGCTTTTTGTACGTCGCATGCCTACTTTTTTTGAAACATTTCCGGTAGTTTTGGTAGATGAGGAGGGAATTGTGAGAGCGGACGTTCCTTTTAGAAGAGCAGAATCCAAATATAGTGTTGAACAAGTAGGCGTAACGGTGGAATTCTATGGTGGCGAACTTAATGGAGTAAGTTATTCTGATCCTGCTACTGTAAAAAAATATGCGCGGCGTGCTCAATTAGGGGAGATTTTTGAATTAGATCGAGCTACTTTGAAATCAGATGGTGTTTTTCGCAGCAGTCCAAGGGGTTGGTTCACTTTTGGTCATGCTACCTTTGCTTTGCTCTTCTTTTTCGGACACATTTGGCATGGCGCTCGAACCTTGTTCCGAGATGTTTTTGCTGGTATTGATCCAGACTTGGATGCTCAAGTGGAATTTGGAACATTCCAAAAAGTTGGAGATCCAACTACAAGGAGACAGGCAGCCTGATACCCCATTGCTATGGTATCTTTCACCTCTCTTTTTTGATTTGACATGAGAAACATCTACTGTCCTTTTTTTGTTTGACTCTTTTTCTTTTTTTATATGGGAAATAATCCCAAATGATAAGTGAATAGGTGTGGAAGTTATAATGTAAATAAACCAGGATCGAATCTATGGAAGCATTGGTTTATACGTTCCTTTTAGTTTCGACTTTAGGGATAATTTTTTTCGCTATCTTCTTCCGAGAACCACCTAAGGTTCCGACTAAAAAATGAAATAATTTAATTGAAGGAAATAAAGAATTTCATTGCAGTAAGAAGTCCCCCAGAGGGGAGACTTCTTACTTCAATTAGTCCCCATGTTCTTCGAATGGATCTCTTAATTGTTGAGAGGGTTGCCCAAACGCGGTATATAAGGCATACCCAGTAAAGCTTACAAGTAAACCAGATATGGAGATGGCGACTAAAGTTGCTGTTTCCATTTTTATAGAATTTCAAGATTACAATGGATCTATGAAAAGATCGTGTATTTACAACTACAACGGAATAGTATACAAAGTCAACACCAATGATTAAATAGAATTTATGCCTACACAAACCGTTGAAGATAGTTCTAGACCTAAGCCAAAACGGACTGGCGCGGGTAGTTTATTGAAACCCTTGAATTCAGAATATGGGAAAGTAGCTCCGGGTTGGGGGACTACTCCTTTTATGGGGGTCGCAATGGCTTTATTCGCGATATTCCTATCTATCATTTTAGAAATTTATAATTCTTCCGTTTTACTGGACGGAATTTTAACGAATTAAGTTTCTACTAACTAAAAGTATGACTTCATAGTTTTTCCATCGAAAAAAGCCTTTCTACTTTAAGCTCCACATTTCTGGTAGTTCGACCGTGGATTTTTTTGTTTCGGTATCTCTGGAATATGAGTGTGTGACTTGTTAGAATTGATCCTATTGATAATACATAGAAAGGGCCTGTTCTCTCTATCAAGATGATTCTAATTCGTCGGATATTATTTATTCTAGTATCTGGAACACGAAATACATAGAGCGGATCAAGAAAAAAATGGAACTATGATTCATACTCACTATTTAGACCTCGCAACCAGACTGAAAAAAAAAACAATTCAAGTAGTTCTTAATAAAATAAAATAAAAAAAGAAATTTTCTTCCTTTCAATTTTGTTTGCCCAAAAGACAACTTTTTTCTCTTTCAATAAATGATCATCAAGCGGTTCTTATTCGAAGAACCCTTGCCTTTTGTTTAGCTTGAGACTCAATCATCGTGGCTCTAGTATGAATCTAAGGTTTTAATTGAACTGATTCATAGGATCGCAACAAGATAATTTCTATCAGAAAACCACTATAAATCGAAATAAAATAAATAAAAAATAGTGAAGAGAAAAGACAAGTCAAGAGGCCTCTAATGACCAACATAAGGGAAAGAAAGACGGATGAGCCAACTTGAGATTTTTTGGCATTATCATCACAAAGAAGAAATTCAGGATTTTTCTTATTTCATATCTTCAAGGCAAATCGATCCAATATCGTGGCTGATGAAGTTTTGCACTTTTTTTCTAATATCCGTTGAAAATTTGTGTGTTTCTGCTTGAGCCGTATGAGATGAAATTTTCATATACGGTTCTCGGAGGGGGAGTCGGGCTAGTTACCTATCTCAATAAAGTATATGATTGGTTTGAGGAACGTCTTGAGATTCAGGCAATTGCAGATGATATAACTAGTAAATATGTTCCTCCTCATGTCAACATATTTTATTGTTTAGGGGGAATTACACTTACTTGTTTTCTAGTACAAGTCGCTACCGGTTTTGCTATGACTTTTTACTACCGACCAACCGTTACAGAGGCTTTTTCCTCCGTTCAATATATAATGACGGAGGCCAATTTTGGTTGGTTAATCCGATCAGTTCATCGATGGTCAGCAAGTATGATGGTTCTAATGATGATCCTGCACGTATTTCGTGTGTATCTCACAGGTGGGTTTAAAAAACCCCGTGAATTAACTTGGGTCACAGGTGTGGTTTTGGCTGTATTGACTGCATCATTTGGTGTAACTGGTTATTCTTTGCCTTGGGATCAAATTGGTTATTGGGCAGTCAAAATTGTGACAGGTGTACCTGAAGCGATTCCGGTAATAGGATCCCCTTTAGTGGAATTATTACGTGGAAGTGCTAGTGTGGGCCAATCCACTTTGACTCGTTTTTATAGTTTACATACCTTTGTACTGCCTCTGCTTACCGCCGTATTTATGTTAATGCACTTTCCAATGATACGTAAGCAAGGTATTTCGGGTCCTTTATAGGGAAGGCATATCATAGAGAATTCGAATTCTCATATATCATATCGGGTAGGTTGTGGTATTTCATTGCTACAAACATGGGTTATTGTAAAATAAGACATGTCATTTGGATACTTCTCTTCAACTTCGAAGTATTTTGATACAAATAGTTGAAGTTAATTTTACGAAAGAAAATAAGGCGGATTATGGGAGTGTGTGACTTGAATTATTGATTCGGCCATGCAGATAGAGAATTGGATCTGCCACATTAGAATTCACGACCAAAGGTGTCTCCGTATCCAATCAAGACGTAAGTCCCCTAGATAGGCTGGTTCACTCGAGGAGAATATTTTCTATGATCATACCCCAATCATGTCATCCATGAACAGGCTCCGTAAGATCCCATAGAGTATAAATGGAATAAGTCATGTGATATGATCCAATTCTATATTTATTACACTTACTTTTTATTATAGTATGGAAATGCATTCATTTTCTTTGCATCGATTTCGATCCGCAATACTATCGGAGTAAAAGAAGGGATCTAAGGAAGAACATAGGCTAAACTTTTGGATTTTTTATTAGTAACAAGTAAATACTTTGTTTGGACGTAAGAAACTTGCGATATTGAGGGGATAAACACCAACTAATCAAGAGACAATCCACAAAGCAATTGATCATGATCAAATTTGTAAGCCCAATTGGATATTGAGCATTTACGCATAAGAATAGGATAGTAGTTATAGGCGCAACTTCGGAAAAGATAATCTGATAAAGCTTTTCTCACCCTGAGTCATGGAGTCATTATATACCCTATTCTATTGTGGATCCTCCACGGTCTTATTTTTTTCATTCTTGCTCGAGCCGGATGATGAAAAATTCTCATGTCCGGTTCCTTTGGAGGATGGATCCTAAAGAATTCACCTATCCCAATAACAAAGAAACCTGACTTAAATGATCCTGTATTAAGAGCAAAATTAGCTAAAGGGATGGGGCATAATTATTACGGGGAACCCGCGTGGCCCAACGATCTTTTATACATTTTTCCAGTAGTAATTCTAGGTACTATTGCGTGTAATGTAGGTTTAGCGGTTCTCGAGCCGTCAATGATTGGTGAACCGGCGGATCCGTTTGCAACTCCTCTGGAAATATTACCCGAGTGGTACTTCTTTCCCGTATTTCAAATACTCCGTACAGTACCCAATAAGTTATTGGGTGTTCTCTTAATGGTTTCTGTGCCAACGGGCTTATTGACAGTACCCTTTCTGGAGAATGTCAATAAATTCCAAAATCCATTTCGTCGCCCAGTAGCTACGACCGTTTTTTTAATCGGTACTGCAGTAGCTCTTTGGTTAGGTATTGGAGCAACATTACCCATTGATAAATCCTTAACTTTAGGTCTTTTTTAGGGATTTTTCGAGTTGATTCATTCAACCGCGAAGTCCCCTGCATGGGTATCTAGGAAATAGTTACTTCCAAGTGAATCTTCCCTAGATACCTAAAATCTATTTTATTATGATCCATTTCGCAAAAATATAGATTGTGCCGAAGATGCAAAATTGCTTTCTTTTTTCTTTTTATTCTAACTCAAAAAAGAAGAAGAGGAAAAAATTGCAATGGATTTAAAGCAAGAACTTGTTCTTAGGCAAATCCATTGGAAGATGCTTCTCTAGAGTGTCCCATATCAGTTTTCCATCTTCCATATGAAAACTGTCAATTCGCATAAGATCTTCTTCAGTCTTACTCAAAAGGTCCAATAGTGTATGTATATTGGCCCTTTTGAGACAATTATACGTTCTAGAAGGCAATTCTAATTGATCAATAAAAATACAATTCAATGGAATTCCTTTTTTGTTTTTCTTTAGATTAGTGAATCTTTTTTGAAAGGTTAAAAGGGGTGGAGTAAACCTGTTTTTATTTTCTTCGAAACTAGCGCGCTCTTCCTCTGCGTGTAGAAAAGGAAGAAATAAATCAATCAAATTACGAGAAGCTTCATAAAGCGCTTCTTTAGGAGTTAAACTGCCATTCGTCCATATTTCTAGAAAAAGTATCTCGTGTTTTTCATTTCCATTCCCACAAGAAAAAATACTATAATTCACATTTCGAACAGGCATGGATACAGCATCTATAGGATAACTTCCATCTTGAGAGTTCTTTCTGAGTTCCGTATGATATCCGCGATCTCTCTTGATCTGTAACTCAATACAGAAATCAATGGACTCTCTCAAGTTAGCTATAGGTTGTGTCGTATCAACGATTTCTACGGAAGGTGGTAAGATTATATCTTGAGCGGTTATGTATCTAGGACCTTTGACGCAAATTGATGCGTCCCTAACTCCGTAGAGATTACTTCGCAATACAATTTCTTTCAAATTTAGTAAAATTTCTTGTATGGATTCTTCAATACCTACTATTGTAGAATATTCGTGTGGCACGTTCCAAAATTTGGCGCGTGTGATACATGTTCCTTCTATTTCGCCAAGTAAAGCTCTTCGCAAGGCAATACCGACAGTATCCGCTTGACCTTTTCTAAGCGGGGACAGAATGAAACGACCATAATAAAGACGCTTACTATCTACTCTTGATTCAACACACTTCCACTCTAGTGTTTGGGTGGATCCTGTTACCTCCTCTCGAACCATAACAGACTAGTATTATTATTTGATCATTGAATCGTTTATTTCTCTTGAAAGCGGTTTCATTTTTTTACAGACGTCTTTTTTTAGGAGGTCGACATCCATTATGCGGCATAGGTGTTACATCGCGTATACAACTTAATCGTACACCACTTTTAGCAATGGCTCGTAATGCGGCATCTCTTCCGCTACCCGCACCTTTTACCATAACTTCTGCTCGTTGCAAACCCACTGTACGAATAGCATCTACTGCTGTTCTTTGACCAGCATAGGGTGATGCTTTTCTTGAGCTTTTGAATCCACAAGTACCCGCGGAGGACCAGAAAACCACCCGACCTTGCGGGTCTGTAACGGTTATAATGGTATTGTTGAAACTGGCTTGAACATGAATAACCCCTTTTGTTATTCTACGTGCACTCTTCCGTAAACTAAAACGGGCATTCCTACGCAAACCAATACGCACTTTCTTACGTGAACCTATTTTTGGTATAGCTTTTGTCATATTTTATTATCCCATAAATATGAGTTGGAAGTAAAAAAAAAAAAGAAAAAAAGATACAAAGATATCCGTTTCAGGGTAAAATATATCCTTTACTTTCATTTTTTTATTTTGAATTTGGACATTTCTGTGGGTACTTTTTTTTACTTTTTAGAAAGAAAAACTCCTTTTTCGAAAGATTACCCCTGTCTTTGTTTATGCTTCGGATTGGAACAAATGACTCTAATTCGCCCACGCCTGCGAATCAGTCGACATTTTGTACAAATTTTACGAACAGAAGCTCTTATTTTCATATATGGGTATTCCTTTCTTAAACTATGAATCTATTCTTTTTGGAAAAATAAGTCTCTTCGCTTGGAAACTTGGAAGTTTTGACCCTAGAAAAACTTAATCCTTTGAATCTTTGGTATCCTTCAAATCTTCATTATCCTTCGAGTCTTCGGTACGCTTCGAATCCTTATGGGGAAGTCTATAAATTATACGCCCCCTGCTGGAATCATAACGACTTACTTCAATTTTTACCCTATCCCCCATCAGTATTCGTATAGAGCTAGACCGGATCTTTCCTGAAATATAGCCCAGGATGATGGTGTCATTCTCTAGGCGAACGCGGAACATTCCGTTGGGCAGGGCTTCCGTAACTAAACCTTCGAAAGTTACTTTTGCTTCTCTCGGTTTTTTTTTTTCTGTCATTTTTTTTCTCCTATTTTTCGATTTTTATTTTCAAAATAGGAAGTTCGAGATAGAATTTGAGTACTATGGGTGGGGGCATTACCATATATGACATAATACTTCTCCCCCAATTCTATTTAGTCGAGCTTCTCGATCTGTCATTATACCTCGAGAAGTAGAAAGAATAGCAATTCCCATTCCGCCCAAAACCTTAGGAATTCCTTGATAGTTGGCATAAATTCGTAAGCCAGGTCGGCTGATACGCTTTAAAAAGGTTCTAGTTCTATATATTCCTTTTCTAGTCTTTTTCTTTTGATGTCGCAAAGTTGAAACCAAGAAATATCTGTTACTTTCCTGATGTTTCCGAACACTTTCAATAAAACCCTCTCGTAGAAGTATTTTAACAATGTTTTCGGTAATATTTGTGGATACTACTCGAACGGTTCCTTTTTTATTCATGTCTGCGTTTCTTATAGAGGTTAGTAAATCAGCAATAGTGTCCTTGCCCATAAGACTCTAATTCTAGGTTCCTCCTAATTTTTCGATAATCAACATGTTTTCCTTTTTCTTTAAACTTTTGATTTTAAAGCATATACGTGAGACACAATCTACTAATTTTTTCTTTGATCTATATCTCGTCTACTAGTATTTATAATACTTCAGGAGCTAATGAAACTATTTTAGTAAAATTCAATTCTCTCAATTCTTCGGCAATCGCGCCAAAAACTCGAGTTCCTTTTGGATTTCCTTTTTGATCAATGATAACAGCTGCATTGTCATCATAGCGTATTATTATACCGTCTTCGCATTTGAATTCTTTACATGTACGTACAATTACAGCTCGAATTACTTCGGATCTTTCTAGAGGCATTTGGGGCACTGCGTCTTTGATTACAGCAACAATAACATCACCAATACGAGCATATCGCTGATTACCAGCGGCTCCTATGACTCGAATACACATCAATTTTCGAGCTCCACTGTTATCCGCTACATTTAAAAGGGTCTGAGGTTGAATCATATTATTTTGATTTCCATTTGTTATTTCAATGCAAAAGGATTAAAGAAATATTGTCTTTTCTGAAAGAAAAACCTGGGGTTTTTTATCTTCAATACTCCTTTTTGGGGTTCTATATCTCTAATCGAAGAAATTGACTTCGTATGGGCATTTTACTAGCAGCTATGGAGATAGCTGCTCTAGCTACAGTTTCAGATACTCCGCTCATTTCATAAAGTATTCGACCTGGTTTAACAATGGCTACCCAATATTCGGGGGATCCCTTTCCCGAGCCCATACGTGTTTCTGTGGGTCTTATTGTAACCGGTTTGTCGGGAAATATACGCACCCATATTTTTCCACCACGACGTGCATATCGTGTCATTGCTCTTCGTCCTGCTTCTATCTGTCTCGCGGTGATCCAAGCGGGTTCAAGTACTTGAAGAGCATATCTACCAAAACAAATACGATTGCCTCGGCAGGATTTGCCCTTCATTCTTCCTCTATGTTGTTTACGAAATCTAGTTCTTTTGGGGTTATAGTCGATGGTTCTTTCTTAGTTCCATCTCTACTGCAAAACTGGACATGAGAGTTTCTTCTCATCCAGCTCCTCGCGAATGAAATGAGAAAGCGTGTGAATTTCTTTATTTAATTCCATAATATTCAAAAATATTATGGATAGATACACATCAATATATAATAGAAAAAGTTAGGTTTTTTTTTTTTGACTTTCTTAAAATGGAAAAATATATAGTCAAGAAAGAAGATCTAGAGTATATCCAAATTCAATATTTATCTAAAATGTAAGCCTTCTCTTTTTTGATCCCCTTATTTTTATTCTTATTGAATCGTGGTAAAGTATTAAGGATTTCGCGGGCGAATATTTACTCTTTCCTGTCTTATTTGTTAATTTAGAACCTTATCAAATAAAGCAATTTTTTTGGTTTGCTCCGCCATCCCACCCAATGAAGTGTTAGGATTCTTTTCAATAAAATCCTATGCAGTCATAGGTTTTGTCGTTCCCACAGCTTCTCCTTTAATGGCTAGGTTTGAATCCTGCAATGGAGCTTCAAAAAAATTGCTTTCCGAGTCAATTTTCTCAGTTTTATTAACCCGGGCTGCTCTTTTTTATTGCTTTCAATTTTTATTTGTTGTTTCAAAAGTTACGATTTCGGATTTTCTCTTTTTTATTTTATTATATTGATGCTTTATCACATTGCCTTTTTTTATGATGTAATTCATAGACCATGCACATTGGAATCCTATATCTCTCTTATTCTTCTTCCTTCTATCTATCATCCCTCCTTTTATCCACATCCCTTTAGTTTTGCTTCACAGCCTAGAATCTGGTTTCTTTTGTAGAGAAAAAAATGCAGTTGCTACAACTATATGATAGATCTACTCATTTTTTATAGATGTATTTATTCACATAGTGACTGTTTCTTAGTTAGGATCTCGACAATACGAAGCAATAGGTTGGTTATTAGTTAATTTTCTATAATTACTAAAATTACTAAGTTTTTTTCTATTTTTAGTAGGGTTCAGCCAATTTTTTTTTTCAATCTCCATTTTGGATTTTTGACCCTAAAGAAAAAACTAACGAGTCACACACTAAGCATAGCAATTATATTAAAAGATTTATCAATTTTCATTAAATCTTATAGAAAGAGGTATAATTTCTTCTTTTTTTTAGGGATTTTTGGAAAAATAAGGTTCTTGTCTTTTTTATTCTATCACTGGGTAGAATGGGAAGGCATGGTTAGTTATTCTTCTTCTACGAATATCCAAATTTTTACACCTAATACTCCATAGATAGTTCGAATTGGATAGCAGCAATAATCAATTTTAGCGCGAATTGTTTGGAGGGGCAGTCTGCCCTTTTTGATGCATTCGGCACGTGCAATTTCTTTCCCTGCTAGACGACCTGCGATTTGGATTTTGATTCCCTTTATATCCGCTTTTTTAGTTAATTCAATGGCTTTTTTCATAGCTTTTCGGAATGAAACTCTATTTTTTAATTGGAAAGCTATATATTCCGCAAGAATATTTGGTTGTCTATAAGGTTCTTTAACCTTTTCGATAGCAATATTAAGTCTCTGGTTTACAGAATTAATTTCCTTTTGTAGATCTTTCTCTAATTCTTCGATTGCTCCCTTTTTCTTTAAAAAATTGGGGAATCCAATATGGATTATGACGTGGATTGTATCTATTTCTTTTTGAATTTCTATATGTGTAATTACTTCAGAACTTGAGTCTGATTCTATTTTTCTATTCGAGCCTTTTTTCCTATTCTTTTGTATATAATTCGTGATACAATCCCGTATTTTTTTATCTTCCTGTAGACCTTCAGAATAATTTTTTGGTTGTGCGAACCAAAAGGAATGGTGATTTTGGGTTGTACCAAGTCTGAAACCGAGTGGATTTATTTTTTGTGCCATATTTTTATAGTCTATTTCTTTTTTTTTACTGGGAATCTAATTTTTGATTCATCTAAAGATTATTTAGATTTCTTTACTATATTTAGTACAATTGTTATATGACACATGGTTTTTTTTATAGAATAACTACGTCCTCGAGCTCGAGGTCTGAATTTTTTCATAATAGTACTCCTACTGACTTCGGCTTTAGTGATGAATAAACTCGCTTTGTCGAAATCCCTATAATGAGCAGCATTTGCTGCTGCCGAATAAACCAACTTTAAGATGGGATAAGATGCTCGATAAGGCATGAGGTTCAGTATCATAATGGTTTCCTCGTAGTAACGCCAGCGAATCTCATCAAGAACTCTTTGCGCTTTGAAAACGGACATATGTATGCGTTTTTGTGCTTTGAAAACCCGTTCGAATTTAAGTAGACGATCGGTTGGAACTTTTCTTGCGAGTTTCCTTAGCCTGTTCTTCTTTTTCTTTATCCTAGGGGTATACTTTACCAATTTGAAACTTGTCATAAATAAGGTTATTACCCGCCTACCTTTATTTTATTTGAATCCTATAAATTTTGTTTATTCTGAATCTTTCTATTCTGAATTCAGTTAACGACGAGATTTAGTATCCTTTCTTGCACTTTCATAACTCGTGAAATGCCGAGTAGGCACGAATTCCCCCAATTTGCGACCTACCATAGGATTTGTTATGTAAATAGGTATATGTTCCTTTCCATTATGAATCGCGATTGTATGGCCAACCATTGCGGGTAGAATGCTAGATGCCCGGGACCACGTTACTATTATTTCTTTCTCCTCCTTCATATTGACCTTTTCGATTTTTGCCAATAAATGACGAGCTACAAAAGGATTCGTTTTTTTTCGTGTCACAGCTGATTACTCCTTTTTTCATTTTAAAGAGTGGGATCCTATGTCCACTATCTCGATCGAGGTATGTAGGTCAGAATAAATAGAATAATGATGAATGGAAAAAAGAGAAAATCCTTTAGCTGGATAAGGGGCGGATGTAGCCAAGTGGATCAAGGCAGTGGATTGTGAATCCACCATGCGCGGGTTCAATTCCCGTCGTTCGCCCATCGCATTATTGCAAATTCCAAAAATGCAATTTTCCATATTCCTAGTTACGTATTTACTTACGGCGACGAAGAATAAAACTATCACTATATTTTTTCCTTTTCCTAGTTCTTCTTCCAAGCGCAGGATAACCCCAAGGGGTTGTGGGTTTTTTTCTACCAATAGGGGCTTTCCCTTCACCGCCCCCATGGGGGTGGTCCACAGGGTTCATAACTACCCCTCTTACTACGGGGCGTTTACCTAGCCAACACTTAGATCCGGCTCTACCCAAACTTTTTTGGTTCACCCCAACATTACCCACTTGTCCGACTGTTGCTAAGCAGTTTTGGGATACCAAACGGACCTCCCCAGATGGTAATCTTAAAGTGGCCAATTTACCCTCTTTTGCAATCAGTTTCGCTACAGCACCTGCTGCTCTAGCTAATTGCCCACCCCTTCCACGTGTGATTTCTATGTTATGTATGGCCGTGCCTAAAGGCATATCGGTTGAAGTAGATTCTTCTTTTTTCTCAAAAAACCCCTTCCCAAACTGTACAAGCTTCTTCCAAAGCATACGGCTTTCTAGATGTATATGACGATCTCTAGACAGATGGATCTTATATGAATCGTATGATGAAGTACCACATGAGTGGATATATAGAAAAGGAATCCAAATCCGCCGAATCGCTCATGTTATGATCTTCTACATCCTAGGTCTCCGCGTTCCGTCATCTGGCTTATGTTCTTCATGTAGCATTCAGATCGAATGACTCTATGAAATTACGTCGATACTTCCACATATTATGGGTAACGTAGGAGACATCCCTATTTTCACCCGGGGGTCTTAATTACCACTGCTTAGCTTTCAATTCGCCTCTGACCATCAAATTAAATGTGAATAACCCGTCCTCCTCTCTTTGAAACAAGGGGCGCTTCCGGTTCTGTGCGTGCTTCAAACAATTTTGTCTTCTCCATATTACCATATCTCTAGAGTCAATAATTTTCTATGAGGAACTACTGAACTCAATCACTTGCTGCCGTTACTCAACAGTTTTCTGTTGAGGTCTATCCCGTAGAGGTAGTCAAATTGGATCAGTGATCGATTTCTAGGTTTCGTCGTAAACCTAATTGGTTACTTCCAATTACGTAAATCAATAGTTCAAACCGCACTCAAAGGTAGGGCATTTCCCATTGATATAGGAACTTTTGTACCAGAAACAATAGTATCTCCAATTATAGCCCCTCTGGGATGTAAAATATATCTCTTCTCACCATCCCCATAGTGTATGAGACAAATGTATGCATTTCGATTAGGGTCGTATTCTATGGTTACGATTCTACCAGATATGTCTTTTTGATTCCGTCGAAAATCGATTTTACGGTATAGGCGCTTATGACCTCCCCCTCTATGCCTTGCGGTAATGATTCCTCTGGCATTACGACCTTTACCACAACGGTGCCGTCCATGGATCAATTTATTTCGTGGATTGGATTTCACTTGCCTGTCTACGGTTCCCTTGCGTGTGCTCGGGATAGGTGTTTTGTATAAATGTTTCGCCGTATTATTAAGTATTCTCCTTTAGTTCGTTTCTCTATCTAGAAGTGGAATAGAATAACCCGGTTGAAGGGTAATGATCATACGTCTGTAATGCATTGTATGTCCCAGAATAGGTCCCATTCTTCTACCCTTTCCGGGTAGTCGATGGCTATTCACAGCTACTACCTTAACACCAAAGAAGAGTTCGACCCAATGCTTTATTTCTGTCTTAGTGAATCCCGATTCGACATTAAAAGTATATTGATTCTTTCCCAATAAACGAAGACTCTTTTCTGTAAATACTGCGTATTTGATTCCATCCATAAATCGACTTTCCCTCCTATGCTCTGAGTTCCAGTATCGATAAGAATTCGAGTTCTTATTGTTCTTATGTTATGGTATGAATATACCATACCAATTCGTTATGTATGGATGATGGATGAGATTCCATGGATAGAGAGCCAGTTCCAATAGACTTATGGAACGTTCCCGTTCGCGTGCATCCAGCAGGAATTGAACCCGCAAATTTACCAATTATGAGTTGGGCGCTTTAACCATTCAGCCATGGATGCTTAACAGGGATCATCGTACATCGTAAATAACCAATTTTCATATAGAAAGACATATCATAGAAAAATGAAATCGAAAATATTCGGAGATGGCAAATATTCGGAGATGACTATGAAAACACCTCTCCGGATCCTCGAATTGAAAGAGAGATTGAGAGGGATCAAGAATCCTAATTCTCGCTATTTTGAATGGATCCAATTCTATTGAGTCTGACCCATAGTGATCATTTCTCTTTAGCAAAGAATGACCTTGGTTATCAAAGGATTGAACAACCGGGATCCATTTACTTATGATACCTAGTTGACATTGCTAACAAGGATCTAATGAATTATGAGTTTAATAGATCCTCTTTAGCAGAAAGACGTATATTCCTTGCTCATTATCAGACAATAACTTATTCCCTCGTGTGGGGCTAATCGTTTTCATTTACCATCTCATGGAGCTAATCGTTTTCATTTACCATCTCATGGAAAACCCTTTTCGTTCCGCTTAGCCCTATCGGGTATTTTAGTGATAGGTTCTATAGGAACTGGACGATCCTATTTGGTCAAATACCTAACGAAAAATTCCTATTTTCCTTTCGTTAAGGTACGAGGGCTTCTTATTCCACAAGAACGAAAGCACCTTTTCATTCTTTCATATACTAGGGGTTTTTACTTGGAAAAGACAATGTTCCATACTAAAGGATTCGGGTCCATAACCACGAGTTCCAGTGCACTAGATCTTGTAGCACTTAGCAACGAGGCCCTATCCATTAGTATTCCACATAAGAAATCCATTATAGAAACTAATACAATTAGATTAGCTCTTCATAGACAAACTTGGGGTTTGCGAGCCAAGATAAGACCGGCTCGGGATCATGGGACCCTTTTCTATCAGATAGGAGGGGATCTTGTACAAAATAGACTTCTAAGTAATAACCCCATGGATCCTATATCCATCTATATAAAGAGGCAATCGTGTCAGGAAGCGGCTTTTTCTTTGGCCAAACGGTACTTCGAACTTGGAACGAGCATGAAGAGATTAACGAGACTTCTTTCTCTTTTGAGTTTTTCTGGCGGACCGGTCGCGCAAGATCTTTGGTCTTCCCCCGGAACCGATGAAAAAGTGGGTCGCTTCTTATGGACTCGCTCAGAATGATTCTTCTCTATCTATAGTTCATGGCCTATTAGAAGTAGAAGGTGCTCTGGTGCAATCCTTACCGACAGAAAAAGATTGCAGTCGGGTTGATCGAATGCCATTACTTCGTCGGTCCGAACCAAGGAATCCGTTAGAAAT